AACAAGATGTTATTTGTAACAAGTAGTTTTGTTGGTTGGTTAATTGGTCACATTTTATTCATGAAATGGGTTGGATTGGTATTATTCTGGATACGGCAAAATCATTCTATTCGATCTAATAAGTACCTTGTGTCAGAATTGAGAAATTCTATGGCTCGAATCTTTAGTATTCTCTTATTTATCACCTGTGTCTACTATTTAGGCAGAATGCCGTCGCCTATTGTCACTAAGAAACTGAAAGAAACCTCAGAAATGGAAGAAAGGGGAGAAAGTGAGGAAGAAAGCGATGTAGAAACAACTTCCGAAACGAAGGAGACTAAACAGGAACAAGAGGGATCCGCCGAAGAAGACCCTTCCCTTTGTTCGGAAGAACAGGAAGATCCGGAAAAAATAGATGAAACGGAAGAGATACGAGTGAATGGAAAGGAAAAAACAAAGGGGGAATTCCACTTTCACTTTAAAGAGACATGCTATAAAGATAGCCCAGTTTACGAAGATTCTTATCTTGATAGGTATCAAGATAATTGGGAATTGGGAAGACTTAAAGAAGAGAAAAATGAAAAGACTTATTTCTGGTTTGAAAAACCTCTTGTGACTTTTCTTTTCGATTATAAACGATGGAATTGCCCATTGCGATATATAAAAAATGATCGGTTTGAAAATGCTGTACGAAATGAAATGTCACAATATTTTTTTTATACATGTCCAAGTAATGGGAAAAAAAAAATATCTTTTACATATCCACCTAGTTTATCGACTTTTTCGGAAATGATAGAACGAAAAATGTCTTTGTACACGAAAAAAAAATTATCCCATGGAGACCTGTATAATTATTGGGTTTATACCAATGAACAAAAAAAATAATAAAAATATTGATACATAAAAAAAATATAAAAATAAATAAGACGAGATTCGGCCCCCCCCCATATATCTTATACTTTCACCTATAAATGAACTTGTAAGGCCAACTCCATTTGTAATTCCATCAATTATATGTCTATCAAAAAATTGAGTTAGCTCGGTTAATCCTCTTATACCCATGGCTAAAACCCTAGCATAAAAAATATCTATGTAACCACGATTATATGACCAATTGTATATAAAACTTTTTATTTGGTCCAAGAAAATTCTCTTAGGGCTCCCTTTTACAAATGAATTTATTAAGTCCAAATTCTGGAAAAATGAATAAACAGACCCATATAAAATATATGCTATGAATAATCCCAAAATGGCTATACTTACTGAAAAAATTGAATTTGTAAAAAATTCATACCAATTCACAGAATAATTCGAATTTGGATGGAAAAGATTTTGGGATGGGGTTAACCATTTCGATAATATATCAAAATCCATTACTCCTTGATCAAAAGAAATTCCTATTGATCCAACGAACAAAGTAAATAGTACCAATACAAGCAGAGGAAATAGCATAGTATTGTCTGATTCATGAGGATACATGGAAGTATATTTATTTCCAAAATAAGTACTAAAGTATCGTATCTTATCATTATCAATAATTTTATATGTATCTTTTGAAAAAAAGTAAACCTTATTATTCATTGTTGATAAAAGTAAATTTTTATTGACTGTTTTTGGTGCTTCTTTTCCCCATAGAGATATTGAATAGAACAAATTATTTTTAGTGCTACTGTGATTTTGAAAATAAACGCGCAAATACCCATCAAAGGTAAGTAAATATACCCGAAACATATAAAATGCGGTTAATCCTATTGTGAAACAAGGTATTATTGCCAAAATTGGTGAATATAACCAACTATCATTAAGAATTTCATCTTTGGACCAAAAACAAGCAAGAGGTGGAATACCACAAAGAGAAAGTGTACCTAATAAAAAAGTAGTTCTCGTAATTGGAACATATCTTGTTAAACCACCCATAAGAACCATATTTTGACTTTTTTCTGGTGAATATCCAACAATAGGTTCCATTGAATGAATAATAGATCCAGATCCCAAAAACAATAAAGCTTTAGAATAGGCATGAGTGATCAAATGGAATAAAGCCGCTCGATAAGAACCTATACCTAGAGCTAACATAATATAACCTAATTGAGACATTGTAGAATAGGCTAAACTTCTTTTAATGTCTCTTTGAGCAAGAGAAAAAGTAGCTCCTAATAGTACAGTTATTACACCCACTAAGGAAATGAAATTCATTATATAAGGTATGTCTATGAAAAGAGGAATAAGCCGAGCTACAAGAAAAATTCCTGCTGCTACCATAGTAGCAGCGTGTATAAGGGCCGAGATAGGAGTAGGCCCTTCCATGGCATCAGGTAACCATACGTGGAGGGGGAATTGCGCAGATTTAGCAACTGCACCGACAAATAATAAAGAGGCACACAAAGTAGCAAATAAGGAGCTGACCCCATTATTATGGATCAAGTTATTAGCTATTTTGAACAAATCCCGAAATTCCAAACTACCTGTTATCCAATAAAGACCTAAGATTCCTAATAATAAACCAAAATCTCCTACACGATTAGTTACAAAAGCTTTTTGACAAGCACTTGCGGCAATTGGTCGTGTGAACCAAAACCCTATTAATAAATATGAACACATTCCCACGAGTTCCCAAAAAATATGAATTTGTATCAAATTAGAACTAGTAACTAATCCCAACATGGAAGTATTGGAAAAACTCATATAAGCAAAAAATCTCAAATATCCTTGATCGTGAGACATATAATTGTCACTATAAATAAGAATCATGACTCCAACAGTAGTAATTAGTATTGACATAATAGAAGTAAGTGGATCGATCAAATATCCAAACTCTAAGGAAAAATCAATATCTATGGTCCAAGACCATAGATATTGATAAATAAAACTTCCATTTATTTGTTGAATAGACAGATTGGCCGAAAATACCATAGCTATACTTAACAGAAAAATACTAGGAAAAACCCATATACGACGAATATTTTTTGTTGCTGTCGGAATAAGTATAAGTCCAAATCCTATTGACATAGTAACTGTAAGTGGAAGAAAAGGTATTATCCATGCATATTGATATGTATGTTCCATAAGAAAACAAACAAATTGAGATTTTTTTTTATAATTAATAATTGTTTCCGATTCACCAATTCTTATCTCTTTCGAAAAGACCAATAAACAATAATAATGAAAAAAAAAAAAAATAAAAAAAAAATATAAAATTAAATATATAAATATAAAAATATAAAAATATAATAAATTATATAAAATTATATATATATATATTAATTAATATATATATATTAATTATTAATAATTATATATATAATTTGTTTTTTTAGTTATTTTATGTTAAATTATGTTAAATGTTGAAAGTTAAAAAAAAAAACTATTATTCACAGAATAAAGTATAGATAATGATTAAAAAAAACGATCTATTCCGAGCAATACATGTCTTTCACATACAACGAAAAATAAAAATGAGTAACCCTTTTTTGAATGGCAGTTCCAAAAAAATGTATTTCTATGTCAAAAAAACATATTCGTAGGAATATTTGGAAGAAAAAAGGATATTTAACTGCAGTAAAATCTTTTTCTTTAGCGAAATCGGTTTCTACCGGACATTCAAAAAGTTTTTTTGTGCGACAAACAAATAATAAAGTCTTGGGATAATTGGAATTGACATAGCCCGAGAAAATTTTTTAAGATGAACGATTCACATTAATTAATGTATTGAACTACTCAATATTAGTTAGAACTAGCTGCTGTGGTATGTAGAATTGTGGTATGTAGAATAAGAGTTTTCCGTATATTGGGTTCTTATTAAAAATAGTATTTTTTCCCTATCCATTAACTTTTCACAATAGAAAAATAGAAAAATAGGATTAATATTTTCTATTGTGAATAGTACAATTGCCATAGAAATTTAAACTCTTTTATTTTGTTATATGCCTAGCCTAAAACTTAATTGGTTTGGTAAATGTTACCTTATATATACATATACACAATGAAGAGTATTAATACTTAATGATACTAAAGTATCGTAATCGTTAGAAAAATTCCAAATGGATTTTGTGATGAAATTGTAATACATATGAGATCTTAGTTATTTGATTTTTTTTTCAATGAAAAAAAAATCAATCTTTTTCATTTTTAATCCGATGAAATCGGATAAATGAAAAACAAATCATCAAAAAAAATAGAAAGACAAAGGACAATTCCAATTCTTAATTCTATACCTCGACTGAGAGCAAAATTCTCGAAATTTCAACTGTATCAGGGGAACTTAGTTTATAATAAGTACGTGAAAGTTGATTGTTAAAACCGAACCTAGGACGATACTAACTAAGGATTATTTTATTGAAGATTCAAATATGAATTTAAACGAGTCTTTTTTCATCGATTCTAATTCTAATGTTTCCTAAACTATATTGAATCCTTGATTCTTGACGATTCAACATGAAATGAATATTATTATTTCAAGTAAGCCGCCATGGTGAAATCGGTAGACACGCTGCTCTTAGGAAGCAGTGCTAGAGCATCTCGGTTCGAGTCCGAGTGGCGGCATCCTATAAAAGAGACACAATGTATCCTATAATGTATTCAATTTCCGATTTCAATTCTGTAATGGGACACTTTTTTTATGATATTTGTGACTTTAGAACATATATTAACTCATATCTCTTTTTCGATCATTTCAATTGTGATTACGATTCATTTCATGAACTTATTAGTCTACGAAATCGTAGGATTACGTGATTCATCGGAAAAAGGGATGACAGCTACCTTTTTCTCTATAACAGGATTATTAGTTTCTCGTTGGATTTCTTCGGGACATTTTCCGTTAAGTAATTTATACGAGTCATTAATCTTCCTTTCATGTAGTTTCTTTATTATTCATATAATTTCCAAGAAATTGAACCATAAAAATGATTTAAGCACAATAACTACCCCAAGTACTATTTTTACTCAAGGCTTCGCTACGTCGGGTCTTTCAACTGAAATGCATCAATCCGCAATATTAGTACCTGCTCTACAATCTCAGTGGTTAATGATGCACGTAAGTATGATGTTATTGAGCTATGCAGCTCTTTTATGCGGATCGTTATTATCAATCGCTCTTCTAGTCATTACATTTCGAAACAACATAAATTTTTTTTGTAAAAGCAATAATTTCTTAGTTAGATCATTTTTCTTTGGTGAGATTAAATACTTGAATGAAAAGAGAAGAAGCGCTTTTAAAAGCGCTTCTTCTCTTTCATTTCGAAATTATTACAAATATCAATTGACTCAGCGTTTGGATTATTGGAGTTATCGTATGATTAGTTTAGGGTTTACCTTTTTAACCATAGGCATTCTTTGTGGAGCAGTATGGGCTAATGAAGCATGGGGATCTTATTGGAGTTGGGACCCGAAGGAAACTTGGGCATTTATTACTTGGACCATATTCGCGATTTATTCACATACTAGAAAAAATCAAAGTTTACAAGGTACGAATTCGGCACTTATAGCTTCTATAGGATTTTTTATAATTTGGATATGCTATTTTGGGGTCAATCTATTAGGAATAGGTTTACATAGTTATGGTTCATTCACATTAACATCTAATTGAATAAGCTACATGAAAAATACATAAGAATATCGTCCCATATATAACGAAAGTTTGCTTGTTCGAGTTTTTGTTTTGACAGGTTGTCAAAACAAAAACTCGAAATGCATCTCATTACAATTCTAATTCACTTTATTTTTTTGCATTGTACAGCGAACGATTAAAAAAAAATCTTAAAATTAAAGAATTTTAAGACTTTTTGTCTCATTAACTCATTAATGAAACACTATCTATAAAAGTAATTAGATAGGATAGCTTGCACCCTGTCAACTGATAACGAGAGAACGAAATCAGGATAAATACCAATCCCTATTACGGGTAGAAAGATACAAATTGAAACAAATAGTTCTCGTGGTCCAGAATCCAAAAAATTAGAGTGTGGAACATTGAATAGCTTGTATCCATAGAACATCTGACGTGACATAGATAATAAATAAATAGGAGTTAATATCACTCCAATTGCCATTACAAAAGTAATTAGTATTTTTGGCATTAAAAGATATTTTGGACTAGTAATTATTCCAAAAAATACTACTGATTCCGCAACAAAACCACTCATTCCTGGCAATGCAAGAGAAGCCATCGAGAAACTACTGAACATGGTAAATATTTTTGGCATTGTGATAGATATCCCTCCCATTCCGTCGAGATAAACAAGACGTATTCTATCACAACTCGTTCCCGCCAAGAAAAAAAGTGCAGCACCAATAAATCCATGAGAGAGTATTTGTAAAATGGCTCCATTGAGTCCCATGTCGGTTATAGAACCAATTCCTATAATTATAAAACCCATGTGAGATACAGAGGAATAGGCTATTCTCTTTTTAAAATTGCGTTGACCGAGAGAAATTAAAGCTGCATAGATTATTTGCATCGTTCCAACTATTACCAACCAGGGAGAAAATATAGAATGAGCGTGGGGTAATAATTCCATATTGATCCGAATCAATCCATATGCTCCCATTTTTAATAAGATTCCCGCTAGAAGCATACATGTACTGTAATGTGCTTCTCCATGGGTATTTGGTAACCATGTATGCAGGGGTATAATCGGCGATTTGACAGCATAAGCAATAAAGAAACCAAAATATAATATTATTTCCAACACCACAGGATATGATTGATTAGTTAATCTTTCAAAATCTAATGTTGGTTCATTGGAACCATATAAACCCATACCTAGAACTCCTATTAAGAGAAAAATAGAACCCCCTGCTGTGTACAAAATAAACTTTGTAGCCGAGTAGAGACGTTTTTTTCCTCCCCACATGGATAAAAGTAAGTAAACAGGAATTAATTCTAACTCCCACATGATGAAAAAAAGTAAAAGGTCTCGAGAAGAAAATGATCCTATTTGACCACTGTACATTGCTAACATCAGGAAATAGAACAATCGTGAATTTCGTGTAACTGGCCAAGCCGCTAAAGTAGCTAAAGTAGTGATAAATCCTGTCAGTAAAATGGGTCCCATGGAAAGGCCATCGATTCCCAGTCTCCAGTGAAAATCAAAAATATCTATCCATTTATAATCTTCCTCCAATTGGATTAATGGATCGTCCAATTGGAAATGATAACAGAATGCATAGGTTGTTAGAAGGAGTTCTAATAAACATATACAAATAGTATACCATCTAAACATCTTATTTCCTCTATGAGGAAATAAGAAAATTGATGAACCCGCGAATATCGGCAAAACAACAAGTATTGTTAACCAAGGAAAATAACTCGTGATAAAGACAAGATAAGATATGTTTTGACCAGAAAAGCCCGTTCTCGATAAATTTTATCGAGAACGGGCTTTTGTCGGTAAAGAGGAATCAAATGATTCAAGTGGAGTTTTTTGTAACGTATCAATAAGATAGACCCATGCTGCGAGTTGTTTCATGCCATAAATAAACACGGACACTCAAAAAATCTGTTGGGCAGGCAGATTCACATCTCTTACAACCTACACAGTCCTCGGTTCTTGGTGCGGAAGCAATTTGCTTAGCTTTACATCCGTCCCAAGGTATCATTTCCAATACATCTGTGGGGCAGGCTCGTACACATTGAGTACACCCTATACATGTATCATAAATTTTTACTGAATGTGACATTGGATCTATAAATTTCAGTTTTGAGCATAAAAAATTTCGATCTGGTAAAATAAAATTAGTAGTAAATGAATCATACATTTATATTGTCGACACCAGACGAAGCAGTGGTTTATAAAAATTTTAAGAATCAATATATTTCTAAATCTGTTCATGAGAAAAGTCCAAGAGACTTTGATTTCTCTTTCAACAACCATGATCATGTGAGTTGCACATGTGAATTCAAATTGACCAACAAATTGGTCAATATTTCAATATTAATTCAAAGTATTTATTATTCAATAGTAAATTAATTCAATACTAAATTATATATATATATATATATATATTATATTTATATTATAATAACATATATATATTATAATTATTATAAATTAATATTATATAATAATATAATATGACAATTATAATAAAATTATTAGATAATTATAATAAAATTATTAATAATATATAATAAAATTATTAATAATAACATATTAATTCTAATGAAATTAGATTAGAATAAATTTTAATTTAATATAAAATATCAATTTATAAATAAATTGATATTTTATAAATGTATTTAATATTTTTTTTTAATATATTAATATTCTATGTGATATTAATATTCTATGTGATATTATGTATCTTATGATCATAACTAATTATTCAACAAATTCGATTGATTGATACGAGTTGATTTTCTGTTACGATGGATTGATGAAACAATAGCTAGCCCAATAGCTGCTTCAGCAGCCGCAACAGCTATAACAAAGATTGAGAAAATGTCGCCTTTTAATTGGCGACTATCAAATATATCAGAAAATGTTACGAGATTGATATTAACCGAATTGAGTATAAGCTCAAGACACATAAGTGCTCTAACCATCTTTCGACTTGTGATCAATCCATAGATACCGATAGAGAATAAATAGACACTCAAAAAAAGTACATGCTCGAACATCATTGACTAACTCCTTATCAATCTCGATTCATTTCAATATGAACAACAATTCAACCGATTCGATTGATTAGAATAGAACGATTACAGAATAAAAGAAGGTATTGGCAATAGATGGGTTTAATTAAAAATAAAAACCTTATAAAAACCTTAAACCTTTCCATTTATTTTATTTATTTCGAATTTATAAATCTTATAATTTATAAATCTTAGAATTTAATTCTAAGTATTTATTATTGACGAGCCATAGTAATTGCACCTATCAAGGAAACTAAAAGAATTATGGAAATGAGTTCAAACGGAAGATAAAAATCTGTTGATAAATGAATCCCAATTTGTTGAATGTTACTTATTAGGTCCTGTTCTATAATCTGGCTTGATCTTGTAGTCCAAAAAATTCCGTACCATGACGTATCCGGGATAATAGTAATTAGTGAAAAAAGAATACTTGTACAAACCAGCGAAGTGACCCCATCTCCAATGGTCCAAAAATAGGAATCATTGGAATATTCTGAACCATTCATGAACATTACAGCAAATATGATTAAGACATTTATGGCTCCAACATAAATAAGGAGCTGTGTGGCAGCTACAAAATAGGAATTCGATAGAATATAGAATAAGGATATACAAACAAGAACCAATCCCAACGAAAAGGCAGAAAAAATGGGATTGGTAAGTAATACTACTCCCAGACCCCCTAATACAAGAACTGATCCCAAAAATACTACAAGAATATCATGTATTGGTCCAGGTAAATCCATTATTAAAATGATAAATTAATAAATAAGTCGAAATATTTCATGACCTTACTGAATGTTCCAGGAAAGGAAAAAGGGTTACCCCTTTTTTTCTTGTATATGATACATTCCTAATTGAATTAAAACTTTTTTATATGGATTAATGTAGATATAGATAAAATTATCGAGAAAAAAGTAATGGGGATTGTATATTTCGAAATCATCACGAAAAATAAAATATATTCTCAGTTTAAATCAAAGAATAATTCTTAACAATCAATAATTATTAATTATTATTTGTAGTTACTGACCAAACAAAATAAAAAAAGCTTGGGTCTTTTATATCAAAACAAAATCTTAGTAATTGGTAATCGTTCTTGAATCAAAGGGTTTATCTTTGTCTATTTTGATTTGAGTAGAATTCATAACTGTTTGAATTGTGTAATCTCCAATTATTGACATTGGTAACCGACCCAAAGCAATTTGATTATAATTCAATTCGTGACGATCAGAAGTAGAAAGTTCATATTCTTCAGTCATTGATAAACAGTTTGTTGGACAATACTCGACACAATTACCACAAAATATACAGACCCCAAAATCAATACTGTAATTAAGCAATTGTTTTTTTTTAATATCTCTTTCAAATCTCCAATCAACAACGGGTAGATCTATCGGGCATACACGAACACATACTTCACAAGCAATACATTTATCAAATTCAAAATGGATTCGACCACGGAAACGCTCTGATGTGATCGATTTTTCATAAGGATATTGAATAGTTATAGGTAAACGATTTGTGTGGGATAAGGTAATTACGAAACTTTGACCAATATACCTTGCAGCTCGTATTGTTTGTTGACTATAATTCATGAACCCAGTCACCATAGAGAACATATTGTAAATATCCAGGAATAATTTGATGTTTCTTTCTCTTGTTTGAAAGAGGTTATGAATCTGGAATATCGTTATCGTATGTTATTATTTATAGTGAAACAAGTTGGGAAGAAGTTGTCAATAATAGATTACCTAAAGAAATGGGTAAAAGAAATTTCCATCCAAGATTTAATAGTTGGTCCATTCTTATCCTAGGCAAAGTCCATCTTGTTGTGATAGGAATGAACAGAAACAAATAAGCTTTAGCTAATGTAATAAAGATACCAATTGTCATTCCAAAAACTCCGGCCATTTTATTTATTCCAAAAAGTTCAGGAATAGATATGTACGGAATAGAAAAATTCCACCCACCTAAGTAAAGAACTGTTACAAATAATGAAGAAAGTAATAGATTTAGGTAAGAAGCAATATAAAATAAACCAAATTTGATACCTGAATATTCGGTTTGATAACCTGCTACTAATTCCTCCTCTGCTTCCGGTAAATCAAATGGCAATCTCTCACATTCGGCTAGAGAAGAAATTAGAAAAACAATAAACCCTATAGGTTGACGCCACAGATTCCACCCCCAAAAACCATATTTTGACTGTGCTTCAACTATATCAACTGTACTTGAACTATTAGATAATCATAGTCGATAATAACATCACTGTTCTCATCGCTATTACAAAACCGTACATGAAACTTCAGCTTCATACGGCTCCTCTATGGCCACAAATAAATGTAAGGACTGGTTCGGTATTTTCGCCCTCTTTGGAGGATAGATCGAATAAAGATACATCGGAGAGTCCCAAATTAGACCAATGGAATTCTGTCCGCTAGAATAAGAAAAAAAGTGCTTTCGAATTGATCTCATCCTTATAATGATAATTTTTCTTTGTTCGGTAATAACTTAATCTTTCAATAAAATATTCGTTATCAATATATATATATAGGCATTAGTTCATGAATCATGATAAGAATTCCGTATGTATGAATACGGATATAAGAAAGAAAGAATAAATAAAGATCTTTTTTTATTTTATAAAAATTTTTATTCATTCATTCGATTATTGCATTCCATTTCTTTTGTTCCTGTTCTTCTGTCTCAGGAGAAGGTATTTAGAAAAAAAAATAAAGGATTAATTCGTTCTTGATAGTTATTTCTTTAATCAGTGAATAGGAGCATACTCGAGATCGGAATCGTAGGGAGGTACTTCTTGATCATTTCTACCAACTTAAAGCCCTTATTATGATTCGTTTTATGCAGAAATATCTCTTTTTTTGATACCTTACATTATCCCCATTACTAATCCTTTGTGTACCTTGGTGTTCCTAACTGTCCACCGATTTTTGATTGATCCCCGGTATGTTAATACATACAAGGCAGTAGTGGAAACTCCATACAGTTGATCTTTTGCACCCGCTTCAAGATATGATGACTAATCAACGAATCTCAATCTTGGGGTAAACAGTTTACGCTGCTTATGTTTACTTTAACTTCATTCTTGTACATAGGGAATGAGATTCTCTCTTCTTACTGCAAATTTATATTTATAAGCTGTTTTGTTTCACTCATATAACTATCTGGTTTAACTCATCGATGAATAAAAAAATATCTATTCAATACATTCAACCCCTTTTCTTTATTTATTTCTAGGAAAGAGGTAAAAGTTCATGTTCCAACGAATCACACGTAGAGATATTGATAACACACATAGAGTTAATGGTATTTCATAACTAATAGATTGAGCAGCAGCTCGTAGACCACCTGAAAAAGAATATTTATTATTCGATCCATATCCTGACATAAGAAGCCCAATAGGGGCAATACTTGAAATGGTGATCCAGAAAAAAACACCTATACTTAGATCACCTAAAACAAGGCGGTACCCAAAAGGAATTACTAAATAACTTAGTAGAATTGATATGACCGCTATAGACGGTCCGACACTAAACAAACGAATATCTCCTCTAGATGGGAGTAGGTCCTCCTTAAAAAGTAATTTAGTCCCATCTGCTAGAGCTTGAAGAATTCCCAAGGGACCAGCATATTCAGGCCCAATACGTTGTTGTATCGTTGCAGATATTTCTCTTTCTAACCATACAATTACTAGTACCCCTATTATGATTCCAAATATAAGGGTAAAAATGGATACAAACATCCATATGAGTCCATAGATTTCTTTTATGGATTCCAATGTAGAAAAAGAATTGATAGCTTGTACTTCTGTCGTATCAATTATCATTTCAACGATCAACTTCTCCCATAATGATATCTATACTACCTAGTATCGTCATGATATCAGCCAATTTCATTCTTTTAACTAGCTGAGGAAGAATTTGCAAATTGATGAAACCGGGTGGACGAATTTTCCATCTCCAGGGGAAAATGCTATTATCCCCTATCAAATAAATTCCTAATTCTCCTTTTGGGGCTTCTACTCTGACATAAAGTTCTTGTTTCGACAATTCAAAATTGGGTGAAGGTTTTTTACTAATAAATCTATATTCAAAATCATTCCATTCGGAATTTTTTGCTCTATCAAAGCGTCGGACTTCTAAATTCTCATAGGGACCCCCAGGAATTCCTTCTAGAGCCTGTTGAATAATTTTTATGGATTCCCGCATTTCACCTATTCGTACTAAATAACGAGCTAATGAATCTCCTTCTTTTTGCCATTGGACTTCCCAATCGAATTCATTGTAACACTCATAATGATCAACCTTACGAAGATCCCATTGGATTCCGGAAGCTCGTAACATTGGTCCTGATAAACCCCAATTTATTGCTTCCTCTCCACCAATAATGCCCACTCTTTCAACTCGTTCCAAAAAAATGGGATTCCGTGTAATAAGTTTTTGATATTCAACAACTCCTGTTAAAGAATAATCGCAGAAATCCAAACATTTATCTATCCAGCCATGAGGTAGATCAGCAGCTACTCCTCCGATGCGGAAATAATTATGCATCATTCGCATACCTGTGGCGGCTTCGAATAAATCATATAACAATTCTCTCTCTCTGAAAATATAGAAAAAAGGAGTCTGCGCACCGATATCTGCCATAAAAGGTCCAAGCCATAACAAATGAGAAGCTATACGGCTCAGCTCCAGCATAATTACTCTGATATAACTGGCTCTCTGAGGTACTTGAACATTTTCCAATTGTTCTGGTGCATTTACCGTTATTGCCTCTGTGAACATAGTAGCTAAATAATCCCAACGTGTTACATAAGGAAGATATTGTATAATTGTTCGGTTTTCCGCTATTTTTTCCATCCCTCTGTGTAAATATCCCAATATGGGTTCACAATCAATAACATCTTCACCATCGAGAGTAACGATCAGTCGAAGAACACCATGCATTGATGGGTGGTGAGGACCCATATTGACTATCATGAGATCTTTTTTTGTAGCCGGTATAGTCATATTTTTTCTTCCTTAATTCATTATTCCACGAATTCCTCAAAACGAGGTTCATCAAAATGAAAAATAAAATAACTATTAAAAAAAAATTCAAACGATTAAATTAACGAGTTTTTGGCTCCCGAATATCCAACTGATCCATTAATTTCTTATAACGGACTCTATTTTTCTTTGACAAATAAGCCAGGAGCCGTTGACGTTTTCCCAGAATTATTCGTAGACCTCTTTGGGATAAAAAATCTTTTTTGTGCAATTTCAAATGTGAAGTAAGTCTACGTATCTTATTGGTGAAACTTAATACTTGAAATTCAACAGAACCCTTGTTTTCTTCTTTTTCTTTTTGTGAAATAACTGAGATGAATGAATTTTTAATCATAAAAAAATTTTTCTATCTTTTTTTTCTTTTCCATGGATTTATTTTACTTTACCGAATCGATCAGGAAAAATCAAAATAATAATCTTTATGCCAGTTATTTTAATCTAGTACACACAAAAATTTTGATTTGTTCCTTTTTTTTATTTTATCCAAATCAAATTTTCAATTTGATTTGGATAAAAAAGAAAGAGAAAATACATTTCTACATTTATGGAAGAGAAAAATGTCTTTGTACCTAAAAAGATTCTGCCGATTTCGTCCTAGATCCAATTGAGTTGATACGCCATTAGATCCGTGTCATGTACCAGAATGTAATACAGCGTATATGTATATCTTTCGGCTTTCATCTACCGAAAAATATCACAGATATATAGGAAATATACTATTAAAAAATTCGGAATCGTGGATACATATATATCCTTGACATACTGAAACGATTGCCATTATTGGTATTAAACCAATATCGATTCATACAAGCTAAATCTTCTAATCGGTAATTGGGCCAAAGAAACAATTTGCATTTAATGAATTTATTTGTATCTGTATTAGTATTAGTATTAAAATGCTTGTCCTCATTCAAAAATTTTCCAGAGTTTCTTATGTTGTTTTCATTGCAAAATACTAAATTTCTATCCAAAAAATTCCAATTACGAGAATTAAAACAAATTATAATTCTCAATTCTCTACGACGTCTAGGAGATAGAATATTTTCAGGAACAAAGAAATCATAATTACTTTTGTCTCCATCCACAAGTATATTGCCGTGTCTTGCAACGGATTTATCAAAATTCTTCTTATCAACATATCTTTTTTTTATCCATTTTCTGTTAGTTTGGTGCTTAATTTTATCGATCAATGAAATACCTAGGGGGGGATATATAAAAAATTTTCCATCCCTTTTTATAGATAAACGAATCGGTTCGATAATCAATACTCCCTTTTTTATCAATTCCGTAAGAACTAAATCTTTCTGAATTAGCATTACATCCAGATGTATTTCTCCTCTTTGAATCGAGGATATCGCAATTTTCCTTGGATTTATCAGTCTAAGTAGGAGACAATATACCTTGATATTATTGATCATTCTTTGATTCAAGGAGTCATCCCATCTTAATTGAAAAAGGAAATATTTTTTCAGAAATAAATCTAGTTCTGCTTCCTTCTTTTTCTTGGATTGTTTTTTCTTTTTACCTTTTTTAATGTCTGATCCCGTGTAATTGTCTTCAACATTTTTTTTTTTGTTTTGTTTTCGTAGATCTGATCCAAGATTTTCTTGTCCCTGTTGTTCGTTTTTTTCTTGGTTGGAATTTTCTAATTTAAGATATTCTTTTTGATTAGATGATATCTGAAGATTTTTTTTTTTATTTTGATTTATGTTGATGCTTTTATTTTGACTAATATTTTCATAGAAATCAAATTTAAAAAGAAGTAATTTGATTGGTATGATCCATGGTTTAATCTTATATGCATAAAAAAGTGACCCAAATTCTGGGAAGAACGGGGGTTCTAGATTTGATATGGTACAATAAACCTTTTCTTGATTCATTCCCATCCAATCAAAAAAGTGTTTTTTTTGATGGGATGGTTTAATTCCTTGATGAATTGTAAGAGAAAAAATATCTTTTTTTTTCAATTTTTTGAAAATTTTGTTTTCAGTCTTAGTATTTTTCTCAATTTTGGTTCTGATATGCGTATTGGTCCAGGTCTCAATGTCGATATTTTTTCTAAGACAAATACGGAGAATTCTACAATCAAAATATTTTCTATCCAGATTTTTATGTGTAGCAATAATATATTCCTTTTCTAGATAATTACTAATAGCTATACTTACCAATACATAAAATGATTCGGGTTTCAGTGTATTGAAATTGTATGGAATTTCTTGGTATCCTTTTACTTGTAATGTTGATTCATAAATATATGAGTCCTTCCTATTCCCATAATTCATATATTTATGTGATAAAAGATAATATCTGTAGTGTTTTTTAAATTTTTCTTTTTGACTCGTCAATGAATCCACTGCCAACGCATAGTAATTTTGTTTCATGTAATGAATTAATTGGTCTTTTTCTTTTTTATGTGAATCAAATTTAGTTGAGTTTTTATTTTGAATCGTAGAACGTTGGTTGATTCTATTTCGCCATTTTTGAGATACTAATCGAGACCATTTTGTCTGAGATAAATTGTATTGATAATGGTCCTTTAACCAGTTTTTCCATTCATTTTTTCCAGACTTATAAATTTTCTTTTGCTTTGATTTGGAATCAAATATTCCTCGTGTCATACAATAATCCTTGATTTTATCCTTAATAAAAGAATGGGTCCTGGGATATTGAAGTACAGATCTCAAGTGATACTTGTTAAGTAATTGGGTTTGTGATAATTTGTAAAATACATATGCTTGGGACAAGGAGGATAAATCATAATTATAATGATAAATATTTGAATTATTATTACTGATATTAGTATTAGAAAACGATTTTTTTATAGTCGAAATAAAGTTCATTGTATTTTGATCTGTTTCATCAATTCCTTCTGGATTTGTTTCATCGTTGTAAATCGATTTTGTGATAATTTTTTTTGTTGATTCAAAGAAAAATTGTGCATTGATCCTAAAAATAGTAATCATACGTAGAAAGATATCTATGTATATTTTTTCAATGAATGATTTCATAAAAAAATATAATTTACGTATAAATCGGATCTTTTTTCTTTTAAATATCTGCAAAATATGTTTCTGTGATTCCGATTTTTTATCATCACAAGTTAGAACTATTTTTTTCTTGTCTTTTGTGATTTGTTCTAGTTCTATTTGATTCCTGATTGTGATTGCCCTATCAGCAAGATACTTTATTTTTTTTTCTATGAGTGAGTAATTTGCCCAATTCATGGATCGAATTCGAATGGTTGATTCGCGAATAATCTTATTATTTATTTTAGAATCTCTTACATTTTCATTCGGTTTATATACTTTTACCTTCCTCAATTCAAATAAAAAAATGGGGTTTACTTTTTCAAGTTCCTTCATTTTTTGTTTTATAACTAGAACTATTTTGATACATATTTTTTTTTCTTTAAAAACTTTTAGAACGAAAAAAAGAATCTTTTTTACTTTTCTAAAAGTTTTTATAATTTTTTTTTGGAGTTCTTTATAAATGGGTTCAAAAAAAGAAGGTCGTTTTCGGGGAGAACCAAAAGGAACTTCTGCTTCCATTCCCCAAATTGTTAAAAAACAAAAATTTTGTTTTTTTCCTTTTTTTTTCATTGGATCTCTATGATGAGATCGTATTTTAGATCTTCGCCAAGGTTTAAGAAAGAAAGGAAATAGAATCTTTATCTGAATACCGTCTGTTAACCAATCTTTGGGAAATTCTGTTTCCGATAATTGAACACCATTATAGGTGCATTTAATATGCATTTCTCTATTCCATTCCTTCAAATCCTCATACCACTCGGGGAATTGGAATAATAACATACGGCCAATATTTTTAGCTATTATCAATGAAGGCAATACAATGTATTTTCTAAGAAAGGATTGGGTTACTAACATCGAACCTCTTATTGCTTGAGCAAATATAATGTTATCCCAACTTTCTGATATTGCTATCCGTTCATTTTCCTCTTTTTTCTTCTCGTTTTTTTTTTTTTTTGTCTCTTCCCCCTCGAAATCGGAATTTTTCAATTCCGGTTCTCTCTCGACCGAATTCCTAAAAATGAGATTCATCATTTCAGAGATATCAAAAGAAGAAAAAAAAAATGTTTTGTCTATTCGATCCAAAAAAAGCGGGGAATGCACATTTGCTTGAAACATTTTCCAAGTAACTGTTTTACGTCTTTGATTACGCATGGATCCTTTTATTAAATCCCTACGAAAATCCGATTGTTGCGAGTAGCGTATCAAAGACACCTCTTCTGTTTCATCACTATTACTAGTATTATTCGTATTAGTAATAGAATTGGTATTATTCTCATTATCAGTATAAATTACCACACGTCTGGCTTTTCTTGAACGAATTTCATGATTTTCCGTCGATTTTTCCTCATTTTCTTCCTCCTGTTCTTCCAGAACATTGGTCAATTTATATGACCATCGAGAAACCTTTTTACTGATTTCTTCTATTCCAATAGATTTATTTCTAGTTGTTGTTTGATCATTTGGATCAATTGTAATTATATCGAATACAAATTTCAAAGATTTTGCTTTACTTTCTGAATCAATTTTTTTTTGTTCTGCCAATAAAGAACAGTTTTTCAAAGAAAAATTGGGTGTGAATTCAAAAGAAAATGAATTTAAGGAATTTCCAATATAATTAAAAAATGATTTACCACCATCAAGCGAATTCTTTTGATGTTCAAATTCTCGGAAATTATTGGGAAGTAGCTCATGGATCTTATTTATCCAAAGACTTTTTATGGAATCTTCCATATAAGGGATTAAATCATTCATGATTGTACGTAAATCAGATTTTTTTATTGTTCCACGGCATGGTCCGCTCAATAAAGGATCATATGTTTTGGTCAAGCATTCTTGTTCATTCTCATGATTGCAAAATCTAATCCTTTTTTCGAGCATATCTAGAGCAAAAAATCCCTTTTCTTTTTCTAGAGCTTTTATTCGACTTATTAATTCATTGCTCAAGTTGTATTTTTTTTGTTCATTGGTATAAACCCAATAATTATACAGGTCTCCATGGGATAATTTTTTTTTCGTGTACAAAGACATTTTTCGTTCTATCATTTCCGAAAAAGTCGATAAACTAGGTGGATATGTAAAAGATATTTTTTTTTTCCCATTACTTGGACATGTATAAAAAAAATATTGTGACATTTCATTTCGTACAGCATTTTCAAACCGATCATTTTTTATATATCGCAATGGGCAATTCCATCGTTTATAATCGAAAAGAAAAGTCACAAGAGGTTTTTCAAACCAGAAATAAGTCTTTTCATTTTTCTCTTCTTTAAGTCTTCCCAATTCCCAATTATCTTGATACCTATCAAGATAAGAATCTTCGTAAACTGGGCTATCTTTATAGCATGTCTCTTTAAAGTGAAAGTGGAATTCCCCCTTTGTTTTTTCCTTTCCATTCACTCGTATCTCTTCCGTTTCATCTATTTTTTCCGGATCTTCCTGTTCTTCCGAACAAAGGGAAGGGTCTTCTTCGGCGGATCCCTCTTGTTCCTGTTTAGTCTCCTTCGTTTCGGAAGTTGTTTCTACATCGCTTTCTTCCTCACTTTCTCCCCTTTCTTCCATTTCTGAGGTTTCTTTCAGTTTCTTAGTGACAATAGGCGACGGCATTCTGCCTAAATAGTAGACACAGGTGATAAATAAGAGAATACTAAAGATTCGAGCCATAGAATTTCTCAATTCTGACACAAGGTACTTATTAGATCGAATAGAATGATTTTGCCGTATCCAGAATAATACCAATCCAACCCATTTCATGAATAAAATGTGACCAATTAACCAACCAACAAAACTACTTGTTACAAATAACATCTTGTTGTTGCATCGAAACATATAAATGTTGACTAATCTGGCTAACGTTGAACTTGGTAAAATGAAATGGTTGAATAATTGAAAAATTAGATTATTCAGGAATACACATTGAATGCTGAGATTACGCATTGAATTTCTGGTAGTAGATCCATAATCAAAAAAGTTTTTGTGATTGTTCCAGAAGAAATGAAACAAAAGATAAGGTAGAACTAGGACAGTTATTGTATGAGGTCTACCCAATGCTAGATGCAGAGGCGCATAATAGATCGATATGAACATCATGAGCTGTCCCGTAATAAAACCAGTTGTTGCGGATACCTCCTTCTCGGTTCCTTCTTCCATAACCCGAGCTCGGAGAAGGAAGAGAGAAGAGGGCCCTATGGAGAATGTGGTCAGAAATCCATAATAGAGTCCGACCACAACGACCGAATTTATTATCTTCATGCATAAGGATAATAGATTACCTAGTAGAAAAGATTT